ATCGATCTCTACCTGTCATTATTGTGTGTGCTTCAGGAGGAGCGCGCATGCAAGAAGGGAGTTTGAGCTTGATGCAAATGGCTAAAATTTCTTCTGCTTCATATGATTATCAATCAAATAAAAAGTTATTCTATGTATCAATCCTTACATCTCCTACAACTGGCGGAGTTACAGCAAGTTTTGGTATGTTGGGAGATATCATAATTGCTGAACCTAATGCCTACATTGCGTTTGCGGGTAAAAGAGTAATCGAACAAACATTGAAAAAGACAGTACCCGACGGTTCACAAGTGGCTGAGTATTTATTCCATAAGGGCTTATTCGACCCAATCGTACCACGTAATCCTTTAAAAGGTGTTATGAATGAGTTATTTCAGCTACACGGTTTCCTTCCCTTGAATCAAGATTCAAATAGAGATTTGAAAAAAGATTGAAATTCTTCATTTTCAAATGGAAGTATATAACTAGCTTCAGTTATTTTTATTTGTAGCGAATACGCATTTAGTTCATTATAATGAAAAAAACTCAGAAGATGGTGTTTTTTTTTTTTGATATCAATTATAAGTGTAGTAAGAGTCAGAACTTTTTAATAATGACTTTTTGCCCCGGATCCTTTTTTTATTCTACCTCTCTTCCTGATTAGGAATAATTAATAAGCATCCCTTTATCGACAGATAAAAAAAATCCTTAATACTTCTTAATACTTAATAAATAAAAAGAAAGAATAAATATCAAATCAAATAAATAAAATAGAAATTAAAAATAACAAATAATAAGAATATAGAAGCTATTTCTATTTAGCGAGAACCCCCATTTTTCACCAGGAATCCCTGTTTGTTGGATAAGATTGGTTAAACTCATAAGAAACTCTTTTCTGTCTTTCCTTTCAAAACACTTTTTTTGTTTTGAAAGGAAAGACGATGAAGATAAGGATGGGAGAATAAGAATCCAATTTATGAAAGCGGATTCTCATACATATTCGTGTAGAAATAGGAATAGGTACACTTCATTGAGTTCTAGATTCGTTATAAATTTTGTTGATTATTCAATACTTCACTTCATAATAATATTATCTGAATATTCTTTCTAATAGATAGACTTATCATAAGATATCTTTCATCTTTATAATTATAAATTATAATAGGTACAAATATGAAATCGAGGCATCCATTCTATGATAGATTTGAACTTTTCTTTCCTCGATTTTTGTTCCTTTAGCGGACCTAGTCTTTCCGGCAATCACAATGGCTTCTTTATCTCTTTATGTCCGAAGAAATAAGATTGTCTAAATACGATGGGACCAAATCTCATCAATTTATTTCAAAACTGGTTCATCATACAGATACTCTCTTTTCATGTAATTATGGTAGGATATATGATATGTGGCCTTTCAAAAAACAAATGGAAGAGTTGTTTTGTTATGTATGGCGATGCATAATATATTCATTAATGCATGTATATGCGGTTATAGTTTAATCAATTAAATGATTAAATTCAAAATGATCAGCAAATCTTTTTTGAAAAATATTTTAAATAGAAACTCAATTTATCTAACCCATTATTCCTAAAGGTTCCTGTCGGAATGCTGCTAGTTGATGAAAGTTACTTCGGGATCAAGCTCAAGTCAAATCCATTTGGATTATTCTCTCAATTACAATCGAATGCAATTGGATCTAGTATAATATGAACAACTGGCGATCAGAACATATATGGATAGAACTTATAACGGGGTCTCAAAAAAAAAGTAATTTTTGCTGGGCCTTTATCCTTTTTTTAGGTTCACTAGGATTCTTAGTGGTTGGAACTTCCAGTTATCTTGGTAAGAATCTGATATCCGTATTTCCGTCTCAGCAAATTATTTTTTTCCCACAAGGGATCGTGATGTCTTTCTATGGGATCGCAGGTCTATTCATTAGTTCTTATTTGTGGTGCACGATTTCATGGAATGTAGGTAGTGGTTATGACCGATTTGATAGAAAAGAAGGGAGAATATCCCTTTTTCGTTGGGGATTTCCTGGAAGAAATCGTCGCATCTTCCTTTGTTTCTTTATGAAAGATATCCAATCAATAAGAATGGAGGTGAGAGAGGGTCTTTTTCCTCGTCGTGTCCTTTATATGGAAATCAGGGGCCAAGGATCCATTCCCTTAACCCGTACTGATGAGAATTTGACTCCACGAGAAATTGAACAAAAAGCTGCCGAATTGGCCTATTTCTTGCGTGTACCCATTGAAGTATTTTGAAATGAACTGAAGAAGAAATCTCAGCATGAGAGAAGAAACTTAATACATCTCAAAAGCAGGAGGACATATATGGAACAATATTAATAAGAAAAAATATATATATATTAAAGGAGAATAGAAACTATTTGTACACAAAAACTATTTTGTATACGCATACACATGGCGTCCAGCTTCATTCTTTATACTAGTAAAAGATATAATAAGTATAGATTCATCAAATATCCTAACATGTCTTTTGTTTTCGTAAAACATAATTCCTCTTTTTAGCCTTTGAATTGATGTTCTATCCCCGCGCTGCGGTTAGACAGTAAAATCTTTTGAATTCAAAAATAAAAGAATTAAAGGATCTGGTAGGTTTCGTCTTTAAATCCAAATTATATTTGTTAGTTCAAATGGGTTTTTGAGTCTTTATCAAAAGTAATAAATGAAGGGGGAATCGGTTACAATTTGCCTAATTGCGATCTCTGAAATATGGAAAAAAATATTTACTTCTTTTTTTTTTCATTTGAAAAGGGTCTTTTTTGTATATTCTCTTCTATATTCTTTTATATCTAAAGACTCAATTCTTACACAAAAACAAGAATAGGAAAAGATCCATAGGTTCGATACCTTATTCTTGTTAGAGTTATAGGCTCTTGTTATATGATTCGTGCTTCATAGAAATCTCAGATAGAATCAACGAATGAAACAGGTTCATTAACAATTCAATCACGGATATAGAATGAAAAAAAAGAAAGCATTGGCTTCCCTCCCATATCTTGTGTCTATACTCTTTTTGCCCTGGTGGGTTTCTTTCTCGTTTAATAAATGTCTAAAAACTTGTGTTCTTAATTGGTGGAATACCAGGCAATCTGAAATCCTTTTGAATGATATTCAAGAGAAAAATGTTCTAGAAAAATTTATGGAATTAGAAGAACTATACCTTTCGGACGAGATGATAAAGGAGTACTCGGAGACACATATGCAAAGGCTTCGTATAGGAATGCACAAGGAAACAATACAATTATTCCAAAGACAAAATGAATCTCATTTCCATATCATTTTACATTTCTCTACAAATCTAATTTGTTTCGCTATTCTAGGTGGTTATTTTTTTCTGGGTAATGAAGAACTTTTCATTCTAAATTCTTGGATTCAGGAATTTCTCTATAACTTAAGTGATACAATCAAAGCTTTTTTGATTCTTTTAGTTACTGATTTATGGATCGGATTTCACTCGACCCATGGTTGGGAACTAATGATTGGTTTGATCTACAACGATTTTGGATTGGCTCAGAATGATCAGATTCTATCTGGTCTTGTTTCCACTTTTCCAGTCATTCTAGATACAATTGTGAAATATTGGATCTTCCATTTTTTAAATCGTGTATCTCCTTCGCTCGTAGTAATTTATCATTCAATGAATGCATAATTCATCTGATCTCTTGATATCAATCAAATCATAATCTTTTTTTGTGTATAAAGTGTATAAAGAAATTATTTTTCATCTTACTTATTCTTTATACTTCTACCCTTTCAATTCAAGGTCTTCATACTATTCATATTATATTCCACCAGCACAATTCTTTCAGTACAATCAATAAAATGGCAAACTTGTGGATAGGGAATTCTACTAGCTACCTATCAAATTTATTGTATAAATTTTGGGGATCGATGATTGGACCATGCAAAATAGAAATACTTTTTCTTGGGTAAAAGAACAGATGACTCGATCCATTTATGTATCGATCATGATATATGTAATAACTCGAGCATCTATTTCAAATGCATATCCCATTTTTGCGCAGCAGGGTTATGAAAATCCACGAGAAGCAACTGGGCGAATTGTATGTGCCAATTGCCATTTAGCTAATAAGCCCGTGGATATTGAAGTTCCGCAAGCTGTACTTCCCGATACTGTATTTGAAGCAGTTGTTCGAATTCCTTATGATATGCAACTGAAACAAGTTCTTGCTAATGGTAAAAAAGGAGCTTTGAATGTAGGAGCTGTTCTTATTTTACCCGAGGGATTCGAATTAGCCCCCCCCGATCGTATTTCTCCCGAAATGAAAGAAAAGATGGGCAATATTTCTTTTCAGTGTTATCGTCCTAATAAAAGAAATATTCTTGTGATAGGTCCTGTTCCCGGTCATAAATATAGTGAAATCGTCTTTCCTATTCTTTCCCCCGAACCCGTTACAAAAAAAGACGTTTACTTCTTAAAATATCCCATATATGTAGGTGGGAACAGAGGGAGGGGTCAGATTTATCCTGATGGTAGCAAGAGTAACAATACAGTTTATAATGCTACATCTGCTGGTATAGTAAGCAGAATAGCACGTAAAGAAAAAAAAGGGGGATATGAAATAACCATAGTTGATGCATCAGAAGGCCGTCAAGCGGTTGATATTATACCTCCAGGACCAGAACTTCTTGTTTCAGAAGGTGAATCCATCAAGCTTGATCAACCATTAACAAGTAATCCAAATGTAGGGGGTTTTGGTCAGGGAGACACAGAAATAGTGCTTCAAGATCCATTACGAGTCCAAGGCCTTCTGTTCTTCTTGGCATCTGTGATTTTGGCACAAATCTTTTTGGTTCTGAAAAAGAAACAGTTTGAAAAGGTTCAGTTGTACGAAATGAATTTCTAGATCTAGAAATTCATTAAAATAAAGTTGGTAAAAGTGCCAAATTATTGTTTATCAATAGAATGATATATGATTCTAAAGATTCTATAAATCTTTTCTTTATTTGTTTTTTTTATACTCTTTTTTATTTTG